GCACACGTAGCTTAAATTAAAGCATAACACTGAAGATGTTAAGATGAGCCCTAAGAAGCTTCGTGGGCACAAAGGTTTGGTCCTGACTTTATTATCAACTTTAGCTAAACTTACACATGCAAGTATCCGCACTCCTGTGAGAATGCCCTAGTTTCCTGCTTGGTAACAAGGAGCTGGTATCAGGCACAACCCACTCTCAAGCCCATGACACCTTGCTTAGCCACACCCTCAAGGGAATTCAGCAGTGATAAACATTAAGCCATAAGTGAAAACTTGACTTAGTCAAGCTAAGAGGGCCGGTAAAACTCGTGCCAGCCACCGCGGTTATACGAGAGGCCCAAGTTGATAAGCATCGGCGTAAGGAGTGGTTAAGACAAATCAAATACTAAAGCCGAATGCCCTCACAGCTGTCATACGCAACACGAAGGTTAGAAGTTCAACTACGAAAGTGGCTTTACAACATCTGAACCCACGAAAGCTATGGTACAAACTGGGATTAGATACCCCATTATGCCTAGCCCTAAATATTGATAGAAAATTACACCCACTATCCGCCCGGGTACTACGAGCATCAGCTTAAAACCCAAAGGACTTGGCGGTGCTTTAGATCCACCTAGAGGAGCCTGTTCTAGAACCGATAACCCCCGTTTAACCTCACCCTTCCTTGTTTACCCCGCCTATATACCACCGTCGTCAGCTTACCCTGTGAAGGTCTAACAGTAAGCAGAATTGGCACACCCCAAAACGTCAGGTCGAGGTGTAGCGCATGGAAGGGGAAGAAATGGGCTACATTCACTACACCAGTGAACACGGATAGTGCATTGAAACATGCACTTGAAGGAGGATTTAGCAGTAAGTAGAAAGCAGAGTGTTCCACTGAAAATGGCCCTGAAGCGCGCACACACCGCCCGTCACTCTCCCCGAGCTCCCCCAAACTCCATTAACTAAAATCAGCACTCGCAATTAGGGGAGGCAAGTCGTAACATGGTAAGTGTACCGGAAGGTGTACTTGGAATATACGGAGCATAGCTAAGAAGTAAAGCATCTCTTTTACACTGAGAAGTCATCTGTGCGAACCAGATTGCCCCGATGTGCCCAACAGCTAGCCCATAAACTAAAACCAACAAACACCCATCAATAACCCCTAAAACACTACATCACACCAAACAAACCATTTTTCCCCCTTAGTATAGGCGATAGAAAAGGAACTACGGAGCAATAGAAAAAGTACCGCAAGGGAATGCTGAAAGAGAAATGAAACAACCCAGTAAAGCTTAAAAAAGCAGAGATTTCTACTCGTACCTTTTGCATCATGATTTAGCAAGTACACCCAAGCAAAGAGAACTTTAGTTTGACACCCCGAAACTAAGTGAGCTACTCCAAGACAGCCTATTCATTAGGGCAAACCCGTCTCTGTGGCAAAAGAGTGGGAAGAGCTTCGAGTAGAGGTGACAGACCTACCGAACTTAAGTTATAGCTGGTTGCCTGAGAATTGGATAAAAGTTCAGCCCCTTGGCTTCTTCCCTCACCCTATGTCAATCCCACATGACCCCAAAGAAACCAAGAGAGTTAATTAAAGGGGGGACAGCCCCTTTAATCAAAGACACAACTTTTTCAGGAGGGTAAAGATCATAATTAAACCAAAGGTAAAATGTCCAGGTGGGCCTAAAAGCAGCCATCCTTACAGAAAGCGTTAAAGCTCAAACATACAACTACCCCTCCCTATCCTGATAATTTCATCTTAACCCCCTAACCCTACCAGGCCGTTCCATGCACAACATGGAAGAGAACATGCTAATATGAGTAATAAGAGAGCCCCGTCTCTCTCCTCGCACAAGTGTAAATCGGAACGGACACCCCACCGAAACTTAACGGGCCCAAACAAAGAGGGCATTAGGCAACTAACCAAACAACTAGAAAAACACCCAACATTCAACCGTTAACCCCACACTGGTGTGCTCCCCCAGGAAAGACTAAAAGAAAAAGAAGGAACTCGGCAAACACATGAAGCCTCGCCTGTTTACCAAAAACATCGCCTCTTGCAAAAACGATGAATAAGAGGTCCCGCCTGCCCCGTGACCAAAGGTTTAACGGCCGCGGTATTTTGACCGTGCAAAGGTAGCGCAATCACTTGTCTCTTAAATGGGGACCCGTATGAATGGCATAACGAGGGCTTAGCTGTCTCCTTTTTCAAGTCAATGAAATTGATCTCCCCGTGCAGAAGCGGGGATAACCACATAAGACGAGAAGACCCTATGGAGCTTTAGACACCAAGACAGACCATGTCAAACACCCCAAATCAAAGGACTAAACTAAATGGAAACCTGTCCTAATGTCTTCGGTTGGGGCGACCGCGGGGAAACATAAAACCCCCACGTGGAAAGGGAGCACAACCCTCCTACAGCCAAGAGCTTCCGCTCTACTAAACAGAACTTCTGACCTTAAGATCCGGCAAAGCCGATCAACGGACCAAGTTACCCTAGGGATAACAGCGCAATCCCCTTCTAGAGCCCATATCGACAAGGGGGTTTACGACCTCGATGTTGGATCAGGACATCCTAATGGTGCAGCCGCTATTAAGGGTTCGTTTGTTCAACGATTAAAGTCCTACGTGATCTGAGTTCAGACCGGAGTAATCCAGGTCAGTTTCTATCTATGGCATGATCTTTTCTAGTACGAAAGGACCGAAAAGAAGGGGCCCCTGCTTAAAGTACGCCTCTCCCTTACCTAATGAAAACAACTAAAATAGGCAAAAGGGCATATCCCCGTGCCTGAGAGAATGGCATGTTGGGGTGGCAGAGCCCGGCAAATGCAAAAGACCTAAGCCCTTTCCACAGAGGTTCAACTCCTCTCCCCAACTATGATCTCAACCCTCATTACCCATATCATTAACCCTCTTACTTTCATCGTACCAGTCCTCCTGGCTGTTGCTTTCCTGACCCTAATCGAGCGAAAAGTGCTGGGCTACATACAACTACGAAAAGGACCAAACATCGTTGGACCATACGGATTACTCCAGCCCATCGCCGACGGAGTTAAACTTTTCATTAAAGAACCTGTCCGCCCTTCAACTTCTTCCCCCCTCCTATTTCTCCTGACCCCTATGTTGGCCCTTACCCTCGCACTCACCCTATGAGCCCCTATACCACTACCATACCCAGTCATCGACCTCAATCTCGGAATCCTGTTCATCTTAGCTCTATCCAGCCTTGCAGTCTATTCAATCCTTGGATCCGGCTGGGCATCAAACTCAAAATACGCCCTCATTGGAGCCTTACGAGCTGTAGCTCAAACCATTTCATACGAAGTCAGCCTGGGACTCATCCTTCTAAACATTATCATCTTCACCGGTGGCTTCACCCTACAAACCTTTAACGTTGCCCAAGAAAGCGTTTGACTGGTCCTTCCAGCATGACCCCTAGCCGCAATATGATACATTTCAACCCTAGCAGAAACCAACCGTGCTCCATTTGACCTTACAGAAGGGGAGTCCGAGCTAGTCTCAGGCTTTAATGTTGAATATGCAGGAGGACCATTTGCCCTGTTTTTCCTAGCGGAATACGCCAACATTTTACTTATGAACACACTCTCTGCCACTCTTTTCCTTGGGGCCTCTCACATCCCCACACTCCCCGAACTAACTGCAATAAACCTCATAACCAAAGCAGCCCTCCTTTCAATCGTGTTCCTTTGAGTTCGAGCTTCATACCCCCGATTTCGATATGACCAACTCATGCATCTCATCTGAAAAAACTTCCTTCCTCTGACACTAGCCCTAGTTATCTGACACTTAGCCCTACCCATCGCATTTGCAGGACTTCCCCCACAACTTTAACTCACGGAGCCGTGCCTGAAGTAAAGGGCCACTTTGATAGAGTGAACCATGAGGGTTAAATTCCCTCCGACTCCTTAGAAAGAAGGGACTTGAACCCTACCTGAAGAGATCAAAACTCTTAGTGCTTCCAATACACCACTTCCTAGTAAAGTCAGCTAAAACAAGCTTTCGGGCCCATACCCCGAACATGTAGGTTAAATTCCTTCCTTTGCTAATGAACCCGCTCATCTTAGCCACCTTACTAATCGGACTAGGTCTAGGAACCACAATTACATTTGCAAGCTCCCACTGACTACTCGCCTGAATGGGCCTGGAAATAAACACCCTTGCTATCATCCCACTCATAGCCCAACACCACCACCCACGAGCAGTTGAAGCAACCACAAAATATTTCCTCACCCAAGCAACAGCCGCCGCCATACTACTGTTTGCAAGCACAACCAACGCTTGACTTACAGGACAATGAGACATCCAACACATAACACACCCACTCCCCCTCACCATAATCACAATTGCGCTAGCCCTAAAAATTGGCCTCGCCCCCCTGCACTCCTGGCTCCCCGAAGTGCTACAAGGCCTAGACCTAACCACAGGACTCATCCTCTCAACCTGACAAAAACTTGCCCCCTTCGCCCTCCTGCTACAAATTCACCCCACCAACTCAACCATCTTACTTTCCCTAGGCATCATCTCCACCCTTGTAGGAGGCTGAGGCGGGCTAAATCAAACTCAACTACGAAAAATTCTTGCCTACTCCTCAATTGCACACCTAGGCTGAATAATTCTGGTTCTACAGTACGCCCCCTCCCTCACATTCCTAACACTAATTATATACTTCATCATAACATTCTCTACATTCCTAGTATTTAAACTAAATAAATCCACCAACATCAACTCACTTGCCACCTCCTGAGCTAAAGCCCCCGCACTAACCTCACTAACACCCCTTCTCCTCCTATCCCTAGGAGGTCTTCCCCCACTGACTGGCTTTATACCAAAATGACTTATCCTCCAAGAACTAACCAAACAAGACCTCGCACCCATCGCAACACTAGCTGCCCTCACCGCCCTCCTCAGCCTCTACTTTTACCTTCGACTCTCATACGCCATAACCCTGACTATATCCCCTAACAATTTGATTGGAATAACCCCATGACGACTCCAATCTTCCCAGCTCACCCTGCCCCTGGCTATTTCAACCACAGCCACCATCCTACTCCTCCCCCTTACCCCCGCGATAATTGCACTACTTACCATCTAACGAGACTTAAGTTAGCATTCAAACTGAGGGCCTTCAAAGCCCCTAACGAGAGTGAAAATCTCTCAGTCTCTGTAAGACTTGCGGGATACTACCCCACATCTCCTGCATGCAAAACAGACACTTTAATTAAGCTAAAGCCTTTCTAGATGAGAAGGCCTCGATCCTACAAACTCCTAGTTAACAGCTAAGCGCTCAAACCAGCGAGCATTCATCTACCTTTCCCCCGCCTAACAATAAACAATAAAGGCGGGGGAAAGCCCCGGTAGGGAATTAGCCTACTTCTTCAGATTTGCAATCTGATATGTTAAAACACTACGTGGCTTGGCAAGAAGAGGACTTAAACCTCTGTTCGTGGGGCTACAATCCACCGCTTAGAACGCTCAGCCACCTTACCTGTGGCAATCACACGTTGATTCTTCTCGACTAATCACAAAGACATCGGCACCCTCTATCTAGTATTTGGTGCTTGAGCTGGAATAGTGGGGACGGCCTTAAGCCTGCTCATCCGAGCAGAATTAAGCCAACCCGGCGCTCTCCTAGGAGACGACCAGATTTACAATGTAATTGTTACGGCACATGCGTTCGTAATAATCTTTTTTATGGTAATACCAATCCTAATTGGAGGGTTTGGAAACTGACTGGTCCCACTAATGATTGGAGCACCTGACATGGCATTCCCCCGAATGAACAATATGAGCTTCTGACTTCTCCCACCATCCTTCCTCCTCCTCCTTGCCTCCTCAGGCGTAGAAGCCGGGGCGGGAACTGGCTGAACAGTCTATCCCCCATTAGCCGGTAATTTGGCACACGCAGGGGCATCCGTCGACCTAACAATCTTCTCTCTTCATCTAGCCGGTATTTCATCAATTCTTGGGGCAATCAATTTTATTACAACAATCATTAACATGAAACCCCCTGCAATTTCGCAATACCAGACCCCCCTGTTCGTCTGATCGGTCCTAGTAACCGCTGTCCTCCTTCTCCTTTCCCTTCCAGTCCTTGCTGCCGGAATTACAATGCTCCTCACAGATCGAAACCTCAACACTACTTTCTTCGACCCGGCAGGGGGAGGAGACCCAATTCTCTACCAACACCTATTCTGATTCTTCGGACACCCAGAAGTATATATCCTCATTCTTCCCGGATTCGGAATTATTTCTCACATTGTTGCCTACTACTCCGGTAAAAAAGAGCCTTTCGGATACATGGGAATGGTTTGAGCTATAATAGCAATTGGCCTACTAGGCTTTATTGTCTGAGCCCATCACATGTTTACAGTCGGGATGGACGTAGACACGCGTGCCTACTTCACATCCGCAACAATAATTATCGCAATTCCGACAGGGGTAAAAGTCTTTAGCTGACTAGCCACTCTTCACGGCGGCGTCATCAAATGAGACACACCTTTACTTTGAGCCCTAGGATTCATCTTCCTCTTCACTGTAGGAGGACTAACTGGAATTGTCCTGGCCAACTCGTCCCTGGACATTGTACTCCACGATACGTATTACGTAGTCGCCCACTTCCACTACGTCCTGTCAATAGGAGCAGTGTTTGCCATCGTCGCCGCTTTCGTCCACTGATTCCCCCTGTTCTCAGGCTACACCCTCCATAGTACTTGAACAAAAATCCATTTTGGAGTAATATTTGTGGGAGTCAACCTAACCTTCTTCCCCCAACACTTCCTTGGCCTGGCTGGAATACCCCGACGGTATTCAGACTACCCAGATGCCTACACCCTATGAAATACAGTCTCCTCCATCGGCTCTATAATTTCTCTCGTAGCAGTAATCTTGTTCCTCTTCATCATCTGAGAAGCATTCGCTGCCAAACGAGAAGTCTCCTCAGTAGAGCTCACATCAACAAACGTAGAGTGACTGCACGGATGCCCTCCCCCCTACCACACCTTTGAAGAACCTGCATTCGTCCAAGTTCAGGCCTACTACGAGAAAGGAAGGAATTGAACCCCCGTAGGCTGGTTTCAAGCCAACCACATAACCACTCTGTCACTTTCTTCATAAGACACTAGTAAAACAGTTATTACACTGCCTTGTCGAGGCAGATTTGTGGGTTCAACTCCCACGTGTCTTGCATAATGGCCCATCCCTCACAACTAGGTTTCCAAGACGCAGCCTCACCTGTAATAGAAGAACTTCTACATTTCCACGATCACGCCCTAATAATTGTATTCCTGATTAGTACGCTGGTACTTTACATTATTCTGGCCATGGTCTCTACTAAACTCACCAACAAGTACATCCTAGATTCCCAAGAAATCGAAATTATTTGAACTATTCTCCCCGCAATCATCCTTATTCTCATCGCCCTCCCCTCCCTACGCATCCTCTACCTAATAGATGAGATTAATGACCCCCACCTAACAATCAAAGCCGTAGGCCATCAATGATACTGAAGCTATGAATATACAGACTACGAAGACCTTGGATTCGACTCTTACATAATTCCAACACAAGATCTAACCCCCGGTCAATTCCGACTCCTAGAAGCCGATCATCGAATAGTAATTCCCGTTGAATCACCAATTYGAGTGCTCATCACCGCCGAAGACGTTCTTCACTCCTGAGCAGTCCCTGCCCTAGGTGTCAAAATAGACGCAGTACCCGGCCGCCTAAATCAAACAGCTTTTATCACATCCCGACCAGGGGTTTACTATGGACAATGCTCTGAAATTTGCGGGGCAAACCACAGCTTCATACCCATTGTAGTCGAAGCCGTCCCCCTTGAACACTTCGAGAACTGATCCTCTCTAATACTTGAAGACGCCTCACTGAGAAGCTAAATAGGGCTCTAGCGTTAGCCTTTTAAGCTAAAAACTGGTGACTCCCGCCCACCCTCAGTGATATGCCCCAACTCAACCCCTCACCCTGATTCGCCATTCTAGTCTTCTCTTGATTAGTGTTCCTTACCATCCTTCCCCCCAAAGTTATAGCCCACACCTACCCCAATGACCCCGACCCTCAAACCTCGGAAAAATCTAAAACAGACCCCTGAAACTGACCATGATACTAAGCTTCTTCGACCAATTCATAAGCCCAACATATCTAGGGATTCCCCTAATTACACTTGCACTTGTCCTCCCCTGAATCCTCTTCCCAACCCCCACAGCCCGATGACTAAACAACCGTCTACTTACACTCCAAGGCTGGTTCATTAGTCGATTCACAAATCAACTGCTCCTACCAATGAGCCCAGCGGGCCACAAATGAGCCCTCCTCTTCGCATCCCTAATACTATTCCTTATTTCTCTTAATATGCTAGGCCTCCTCCCCTACACATTCACCCCTACAACACAGTTGTCCCTTAACATAGGCCTTGCAGTACCCCTCTGACTAGCTACAGTCATCATTGGGATACGATACCAGCCGACCGCATCTCTAGGGCACCTCCTACCAGAAGGAACTCCCGTCCCCCTGATCCCCGTCCTAATCATTATCGAAACAATTAGCCTATTCATTCGACCCCTGGCCCTAGGAGTCCGACTAACAGCAAATCTCACAGCTGGCCATCTATTAATCCAACTCATCGCCACGGCTGCCTTCGTCCTTCTCCCCCTAATGCCCACCGTAGCCATTCTGACAACAACTCTACTCTTCCTACTGACACTCCTAGAAGTTGCCGTCGCAATGATCCAAGCCTATGTCTTCGTACTACTTTTAAGCCTCTACCTACAAGAGAACGTCTAATGGCCCACCAAGCACACGCATATCATATAGTAGACCCCAGCCCATGGCCTCTAACAGGTGCGATCTCTGCCCTTTTAGTAACATCTGGTACCGCAATTTGATTCCACTTTAACACCACAACCCTGATATCCCTCGGAATAGTCCTCCTCCTCCTCACAATATACCAGTGATGGCGAGACATCGTACGAGAAGGCACATTCCAAGGACACCACACACCCCCAGTACAAAAAGGACTCCGTTATGGAATAATTCTCTTCATTACCTCAGAAGTCTTCTTTTTCCTGGGCTTTTTCTGAGCTTTCTATCACTCAAGCCTTGCACCCACGCCTGAACTAGGGGGCTACTGACCCCCCGCAGGCATCACCACACTTGACCCATTCGAAGTCCCCCTGCTTAACACAGCCGTCCTCCTTGCCTCGGGAGTAACAGTCACCTGAGCCCATCACAGCATTATAGAGGGTGAACGAAAACAAGCAATCCAATCCTTAGCCCTCACAATCCTTCTCGGCTTCTACTTCACCTTCCTACAAGCAATAGAATACTATGAAGCACCCTTTACAATTGCAGACGGGGTCTATGGCGCCACGTTCTTTGTTGCAACTGGTTTCCACGGTTTGCATGTCATCATTGGCTCCACTTTCCTAGCCGTGTGCTTACTCCGCCAAATCCAGTACCACTTCACATCTGATCACCACTTCGGATTCGAAGCAGCTGCCTGATACTGACACTTCGTAGATGTTGTCTGACTATTCCTTTACATCTCTATCTACTGATGAGGCTCATAATCTTTCTAGTACTAATGTTAGTATTAGTGACTTCCAATCACAAGGTCTTGGTTAAAATCCAAGGAAAGATAATGAACCTAGTCACAGTAATTATTGTTATTGCCATTGCCCTCTCCACCATCCTCGCAATCGTTTCCTTCTGACTCCCTCAAATAACCCCAGACCATGAAAAACTCTCCCCCTACGAATGTGGCTTTGACCCCCTTGGGTCCGCTCGCCTGCCTTTCTCCCTACGATTTTTTCTTGTTGCCATCCTCTTCCTCCTTTTCGACCTCGAAATTGCCCTCCTTCTTCCTCTCCCATGAGGAGACCAACTATCAACCCCCCTCCTCACTTTCCTCTGAGCTACTGCTGTCCTTACCCTCCTAACCCTAGGCCTAATCTACGAATGACTTCAAGGTGGCCTCGAGTGGGCTGAATAGGCAATTAGTCTAAGTAAAATGCTTGATTTCGGCTCAATAGCTTGTGGTTAAAGTCCACAATTGCCTAATGACCCCTGTTCACTTCACCTTCTCAGCAGCCTTTATACTAGGACTAACAGGCCTAGCTTTTCACCGCACTCATCTTCTCTCCGCCCTATTATGTTTAGAAGGCATAATACTCTCCCTATTTATTGCTCTCTCCCTATGAACCCTTCAACTCAACGTTACTAGCTTCTCAGCTGCCCCCATGCTCCTCCTAGCATTTTCAGCTTGCGAGGCCAGCGCAGGACTAGCTCTGCTAGTAGCAACCGCCCGCACCCACGGTACCGACCGCCTACAAAGCCTAAACCTTCTCCAATGCTAAAAATCCTCATTCCAACAGTAATGCTTGTCCCAACTGCCTGAATAGCCCCCGCCAAATGACTGTGACCCACAACCCTGCTTCACAGCCTTATCATTGCCCTCGCCAGCCTCACTTGATTAAAAAACCTYTCAGAGACAGGATGGTCCTTCCTTAGCCCCCATATAGCAACGGATCCTCTCTCTACTCCTTTATTAGTTCTTACTTGCTGACTCCTGCCCCTTATAATCCTTGCAAGCCAAAATCACACAGCATCAGAACCCATCAACCGCCAACGAACATACATTATACTCCTAACATCCTTACAAATCTTCCTAATCATAGCCTTCGGCGCCACCGAGATCATTATGTTTTACGTTATGTTTGAAGCTACCCTAATCCCCACCCTCATTCTTATCACCCGATGAGGTAATCAAACAGAACGCTTAAACGCAGGCACCTACTTCCTGTTCTATACCCTCGCAGGCTCACTCCCCCTCCTCGTTGCCCTGCTGCTTCTTCAAAACAGCACAGGAACCCTCTCCCTACTAACCCTTCAATACTCCAATCCCCTTCCCCTAATTACATACGCCGACAAGCTATGATGAGCAGGCTGCTTAGTAGCATTCCTAGTAAAAATACCTCTCTACGGCGTACACCTCTGACTTCCCAAGGCCCACGTCGAAGCCCCCGTTGCAGGCTCAATAGTTCTTGCTGCCGTCTTACTAAAACTAGGAGGCTACGGCATAATACGTATGCTAGTTATACTAGAACCCCTCACCAAAGAACTAAGCTACCCGTTTATCATCTTTGCTCTCTGAGGGGTAATCATGACCGGGTCAATTTGCCTTCGCCAAACTGACCTAAAATCCCTAATCGCTTACTCGTCCGTAAGCCATATAGGCTTAGTTGTAGGGGGAATCCTAATTCAAACACCATGAGGATTTACAGGCGCCCTAATCCTTATAATTGCCCACGGCCTTACATCCTCAGCCCTATTTTGCCTAGCAAACACTAACTACGAACGCACCCACAGCCGAACAATAGTTCTGGCCCGAGGCCTTCAAATGGTCCTGCCCCTAATAACAACGTGATGATTTATCGCTAGCCTAGCGAATCTAGCCCTCCCTCCACTACCTAATCTCATAGGAGAACTCATAATTATCACATCTCTATTCAACTGATCATGATGGACCCTAGCCCTCACAGGAGCCGGCACACTAATTACCGCAGGATACTCACTCTACATATTCCTAATAACACAACGAGGCCCCCTTCCAACCCACATCATCGCCTTAGACTCCTCCCACTCCCGAGAACACTTACTAATGGCCCTTCACCTTCTCCCCCTCATACTACTGATCCTTAAACCTGAATTAATCTGAGGATGAGCCGCCTGTAGACATAGTTTAACAAAAACATTAGATTGTGATTCTAAAAACAGAGGTTAAAATCCACTTGTCCACCGAGAGAGGCTCGCAGCAACGAAGACTGCTAATCCTCGTAACTTGGGTTGGACTCCCGTGCTCACTCGGAGCGCTCCTAAAGGATAACAGCTCATCCGTTGGTCTTAGGAACCAAAAACTCTTGGTGCAAATCCAAGTAGCAGCTATGCACCCCACTTCACTCATAATGACCTCGAGCCTAATCATCATTTTCTCACTACTAGCGTACCCTGTTCTAACAACCCTCTCTCCCCGTCCCCAAAACCCTGACTGAGCCCTCACCCAAGTCAAAACAGCAGTAAAACTCGCCTTTTTCGTCAGCCTCCTTCCCCTATTCCTCTTCCTAAACGAAGGGGCAGAAATAATTATCACAAATTGAACCTGAATAAACACCCTAACCTTTGACATCAACATTAGTTTTAAATTTGACCACTACTCCATCATCTTCACCCCTGTCGCACTATACGTTACCTGATCTATCCTGGAATTTGCATCTTGATACATACATGCAGACCCCTATATAAACCGCTTCTTCAAATACCTCCTCATCTTCCTTATCGCTATAATCATTCTCGTCACGGCTAACAACATATTTCAAATCTTTATCGGCTGAGAAGGGGTAGGAATTATGTCTTTCCTCCTTATCGGCTGATGGTACGGCCGAGCAGACGCCAATACCGCCGCTCTTCAAGCAGTTCTCTACAACCGAGTCGGGGATATCGGACTTATTTTTGCTATAGCTTGAATAGCAACAAACCTAAACTCATGAGAAATGCAACAAATATTCGCAGCCTCTAAAAACATAGACCTTACTTTTCCCCTTTTAGGCCTCATCCTGGCTGCTACCGGGAAATCCGCCCAATTTGGACTTCATCCATGGCTCCCTTCAGCCATGGAAGGCCCTACGCCGGTCTCTGCCCTACTGCATTCAAGTACTATGGTCGTCGCAGGTATTTTCCTTCTCATTCGCATGAGCCCACTTCTGGAAAACAACCAAACCGCCCTCACCACCTGCCTCTGCCTGGGAGCCCTCACTACCCTATTCACTGCCACCTGCGCCCTCACCCAAAATGATATCAAAAAAATTGTTGCCTTCTCTACATCAAGCCAGCTAGGCCTAATAATAGTAACAATTGGACTAAACCAGCCCCAACTCGCTTTCCTCCATATCTGCACGCACGCTTTCTTCAAAGCAATACTCTTCCTATGCTCTGGCTCAATTATCCACAGCCTAAATGACGAACAAGACATCCGAAAAATGGGAGGAATACACCACCTCACACCCTTCACATCCTCCTGCCTAACCATTGGCAGCCTCGCTCTCACAGGCACACCCTTTCTAGCAGGATTCTTCTCGAAAGACGCCATCATTGAAGCACTCAACACATCCCACCTCAACGCCTGAGCCCTAACTCTAACTCTCCTAGCCACCTCCTTCACAGCTATCTACAGCCTTCGAGTCGTCTTCTTCGTATCTATGGGCCACCCCCGATTCAACCCTCTCTCCCCTATTAATGAAAACAACCCAACAGTCATCAACCCCATCAAACGCCTCGCCTGAGGAAGCATTATCGCTGGCCTCCTAATTACGTCTAACATTCTCCCTTTAAAAACACCAGTTATATCTATGCCCCCCTTATTAAAACTGGCCGCCCTGATTGTCACCATCCTTGGCCTAATTTTAGCCCTTGAACTTGCAACCCTCACAAGCAAGCAATTCAACCCTACGCCTCAACTAGCCGCCCATCACTTCTCCAATATGCTAGGTTTCTTCCCAATAATCATTCACCGCCTCACCCCAAAACTTAACCTAACCCTGGGACAAACAATTGCCAGTCAAATAATCGACCAAACCTGACTAGAAAAATCAGGCCCAAAAGCAGTAGCCTCTCTCAACACCCCCTTAATTACAACAACAAGCAACACCCAACAAGGAATGATCAAAACCTACCTTACCCTCTTCCTCCTCACCCTTGTCCTTGCAACACTCATTTTTACCCTCTAAACCGCCCGAAGGGTCCCACGGCTAAGTCCTCGAGTCAACTCCAACACGACAAACAAAGTCAGAAGAAGCACCCATGCACTAATCACCAACATACCACCCCCTAACGAGTATATCAACGCAACTCCCCCAATATCCCCTCGAAGTACAGAAAATTCACCAAGTTCATCAACAGATGCCCAAGAAAACTCATATCACCCCCCTCAATACAGACCAGAAACCATAGCCACACCCACCAGGTACACAAACATGCTCGCCGCAACCGGCCGACTACCCAAACTTTCAGGATAAGGCTCAGCGGCAAGCGCCGCAGAATACGCAAACACAACCAACATCCCACCCAAATAAATTAAAAACAACACTAAAGACAAGAATGAACCCCCATGCCCAACCAATACTCCACATCCCAAACCTGCTACTACCACCAACCCCAAAGCAGCAAAATAAGGAGAAGGGTTGGAAGCAACTGCAACTAACCCTAATACCAACCCAAATAAAAATAAGGACATAATATAAGTCATAATTCTTACCAGGACTTTAACCAGGACCAATGGCTTGAAAAACCACCGTTGTTATTCAACTACAAGAACCTTAATGGCAAGCCTTCGTAAAACACACCCCCTACTTAAAATCGCCAACGACGCCCTAGTGGACCTACCAGCTCCATCTAACATCTCAGCCTGATGAAACTTTGGCTCCCTCCTAGGACTCTGCCTTATCTCCCAAATTGTCACAGGACTATTTCTTGCTATACACTATACTTCTGACATCGCCACAGCATTTTCTTCAGTCGCACATATCTGCCGAGATGTAAACTACGGCTGATTAATCCGAAACCTCCACGCCAATGGGGCATCCTTCTTCTTCATCTGCATTTACCTTCACATCGGACGAGGCCTCTATTATGGTTCCTATCTCTACAAAGAAACTTGAAACATTGGTGTCGTACTTCTTCTGCTAGTCATAATAACCGCCTTCGTAGGTTACGTCCTCCCTTGAGGACAAATATCATTCTGAGGGGCTACCGTCATTACCAACCTGCTTTCTGCAGTTCCATACGTTGGCAATACATTAGTTCAATGAATCTGAGGAGGCTTCTCTGTTGACAACGCTACCCTAACCCGCTTCTTCGCCTTCCACTTTCTATTTCCCTTCGTCATTGTAGCAGTCACTCTTATTCACCTTCTATTCCTTCACGAAACAGGCTCAAACAACCCCCTTGGCCTTAACTCAGACGTAGACAAAATCTCCTTCCACCCCTACTTCTCATATAAAGACCTTCTAGGCTTTGCAATCCTTCTTATTGCCCTTACAGCCCTAGCACTATTCTCCCCTAACCTCTTAGGCGACCCAGATAACTTCACCCCCGCCAACCCCCTAGTCACTCCTCCACACATCAAACCCGAATGATACTTCCTATTCGCATATGCTATCCTCCGCTCAATTCCCAATAAATTAGGAGGGGTCCTAGCACTACTAGCCTCCATCCTTGTCCTCATGGTCGTCCCAATCCTCCATACATCCAAACAGCGAGGCCTAACTTTCCGGCCCTTTACCCAATTCCTTTTCTGAACCCTTATCGCAAACGTCGCAATCCTCACTTGAATCGGAGGAATACCCGTTGAACACCCATACATTATTATCGGCCAAATCGCCTCATTCTTGTACTTCTTCCTATTCCTGATTTTAACACCGCTAGCAGGATGACTAGAAAATAAAGCACTAGGATGACATTGCACTAGTAGCTCAGCTTCAGAGCGCCGGTCTTGTAAACCGGACGCCGGGGGTTAAAGTCCCCTCTACTGCTAATCAACCATAAACTCTAAACTTATCATTCGAAGAGAAGGGATTTTAACCCCGACCACTGGCTCCCAAAGCCAGCATTCTAAATTAAACTACCCTTCGAATTTCATATACATATATGTATTTACACCATACATTTATAACGACCTATTCAAGTAATGCTTGAGGACAAACATGTTTTATAACCTATACGTAGACTAAATGCATTCATTCACACCATACAATCTCATAACCGGACATAAACCATAGCAAATATCCAACAATCCCACATAGCTGTAAGTCAAGTGTTGTCGAAACTTATGAACCCAACTAAATACTCCTCGAGGACATATACACCAAGTATCCAACATAACATGTTAAACCAGATAAACACCCAGCACATACAGTAGCATGGTATCGCTTTTACAATGATCATGCTTGAAGGTGAGGTACAATAATTGTGGGGGTTTCACTTAGTGAACTATTCCTGGCATTTGGCTCCTACCTCAGGCACATTACTTGCCTAATTCCCTCCACTTTCATTGACGCTCGCATAAGTTAATGCTTGAATTACATACTCCTCTTTACCCACCATGCCGAGCATTCTCTCCAGAGGGTCACGGGTTTCTCTTTTTTGTCTTCCTTTCACCTGGCATTTCAGAGTGCACACGGTAATAACAAACAAGGGAGTACATTTTCCTTGCCCGCCGCGGAAGTAGCATGAATGGTGCAAAGACATTGCTTGAAGAATTGCATATCAGGTTATCATGAGCATAAATAACAAGCAGAAAATGCTTTTTTCCCCTGAAACATCTAACAATCAGCCCCGGGGTTTTGCGCGTAAACCCCCCCTACCCCCCCACACTCCTGAGATCACTAACACTCCTGCAAACCCCCCGGAAACAGGAAAACCTCGAGTAGCATGTTTTAAACCCAAACTGTATCTATATACATTATTTCAATAATGCATTT